TGCCCCACTGATGTATTAGAAATGATACCCTGGGACGGATGTAAAGCTAAACAAATAGCTTCTGCTCCAAGGACCGAAGACTGTGTTGGTTGTAAGCGATGTGAATCTGCCTGCCCGACCGATTTCTTGAGTGTTCGGGTTTATTTATCGCAAGAAACAACTCGTAGTATGGGTCTAGCTTATTGATAAGTTCTATAAAACTCTCCTTGAATCCATCTTTTTTTACCGACAAAATCCGTGCTCAAAATAAAAATATTTTGAGCACGGATTTTTCTGGCCAAAATGTATCTTGTCTTTACCACGAATAATTTTCCTTTATTAACAATAATTGTAGTTTTGCCAATATCTGCAGGTTCATTAATTTTCTTTCTTCCACATATAGGAAATCGAGTAATCCGTTGGTATACTATATGTATATGTATTTTAGAACTTCTTCTAACGACTTATGTATTCTGTTATCATTTTCAATTGGATGATCCATTAATCCAACTAGTGGAGGATTTCAAATGGATCGCTTTTTTTGATTTTCATTGGAGATTAGGAATAGATGGACTTTCTATAGGACCTATTTTACTGACGGGATTCATCACGACTTTAGCTACTTTAGCGGCTCGGCCTGTTACTCGAGATTCTCGATTATTTTTTTTTCTGATGTTAGCAATGTACAGTGGGCAAATAGGATTATTTTCTTCTCGGGACCTTTTACTTTTTTTCCTGATGTGGGAGTTAGAATTAATTCCCGTTTATCTACTTGTATCCATGTGGGGAGGAAAAAAACGTCTGTACTCAGCTACAAAATTTATTTTGTATACAGCGGGTGGTTCCGTTTTTCTTTTAATGGGAGTTCTGGGTATCGGTTTATATGGTTCTAATGAACCAACACTCAATTTTGAAATATTAGCTAATCAGCCCTATCCTGTGGGCTTGGAAATACTATTATATATTGGATTTTTTATTGCTTTTGCTGTCAAATTGCCAATCATACCCCTACATACATGGTTACCAGATACCCATGGAGAAGCACATTATAGTACTTGTATGCTTCTAGCCGGAATCTTATTAAAAATGGGAGCGTATGGATTAGTTCGAATCAATATGGAATTATTTCCTCATGCTCATTCTATATTTTCTCCTTGGTTGATGATAGTAGGTGCAATGCAAATAATCTATGCAGCTTCAACATCTCTGGGTCAACGGAATTTAAAAAAAAGAATAGCTTATTCCTCTGTATCACATATGGGTTTCATAATTATAGGAATTGGTTCTATTACTGATATGGGGCTCAACGGAGCCCTTTTACAAATAATCTCTCATGGATTTATTGGTGCTGCACTATTTTTCTTGGCCGGAACTACTTATGATAGAATACGTCTTGTGTATCTTGACGAAATGGGTGGAATAGCTATCCCAATGCCAAAAATATTCACGATGTTCAGTAGCTTTTCGATGGCCTCCCTTGCATTACCAGGTATGAGTGGTTTTATTGCCGAATTAATAGTATTTTTTGGACTACTTACTAGTCCAAAATATTTTTTAATGACAAAACTACTAATTACTTTTGTAATGGCAATTGGAATCATATTAACTCCTATTTATTTATTATCTATGTTACGCCAGATGTTCTATGGATACAAGATATTTAATGTACCAACCTCTTCCTTTTTTGATTCTGGACCGCGAGAGTTATTTCTTTTGATCTCTATTTTTTTACCCGTACTAGGTATTGGTATGTATCCTGATTTTGTTTTTTCACTATCAGTTGAAAAGGTTGAAGTTATTCTATCTAATTCTTTTTATGGATAGTTTTGATGAATAAAAAAGAAAAAAAAAAATATTATTTTTTTATGTTCGTTGTACAATGAAAAAAAGAGGTTTTTTTTCTTCTCTTACGTTAAGTAAAAAAAAATCAATTTGAACAGGTGAGAACCCTGTGAATCACTACACTATTAAATTCACAGGGTTCTCACCTGTTCACACAAAGTTTTTTTTATCTGATATGTGCTGTCCACTTTTCTATTCCTATTCATCATAACCCCTTAAATTGTGTTTAATTATATGTTAATGTAAATAAACCATAACTATGTAGTCCTATTCCTAATAGATTTATCCCAAAATAGCATATCCAAATTATAATAAATCCAATAGACGCCACAATTGCTGAATTGGTACCCTGCAATTTTATATTTGTTCGAGTATGTAAATAAATTGCGAATACGATCCAAGTAATAAAAGCCCAAGTTTCTTTTGGGTCCCAACTCCAATAAGATCCCCATGCTTCGTTAGCCCATACTGCTCCAGAAAGAATTCCTATGGTTAAAAAGATAAATCCTAGACTAATAACCCGATAACTCCAATAATCCAATTGTTGAATCAATTGGGACCTGTAATAATTTAAAAGAGAAGTATTTTTGAAAATATTACTTCGTTCGTTCATGTATTCGATTTCACCAAAGAAAAAGGAACCATTGAAATTTAAAAAATGATTACTCGTAGCAAAAAACTTTTTCTTTTTTCTAACTGTAATGACTATAAGTGATACTGATAATAATGATCCACATAAAAGGGCAGCGTAGCCTAATATCATCGTACTTACGTGCATTATTAACCACTCAGATTGAAGAGCTGGTACTAATATTGTGGATTTGTGTATTTCAGTTAAAAGACCTGAAGTAGCAAAGCCTTGGGTAAAAATAGCACTTGGGCCTATTATTGTGCTTAGAATATTTTTATTTTTTTTGAAATACGGAACTATATGAATAAGGGAAAAACTCCATGAAAGAAAAATTAATGATTCATATAAATCACTTAGTGGAAAATGTTCCGAATAAATCCAACGAGTAACTAATAATCCTGTTATAGAGAACAAATTCATTATCATGCCCTTTTCGGATGAATCATATAGTTTTACGATTTCATCGACTAAAAAGGTTATCAAATTAATTGTAAGTACAATTGAAACGAGCGAAAAAGAAATATGAGTTAATATATGCTCTAAGGTTGAAAAAATCATAAGATTATAGGAGTCCTTTAATTAGAAAATCTATATGGAGAGTTGGATTCATTATAGGATCTATTTACTTTTTTTAGGAGATGACATGCCGCCACTCGGACTCGAACCGAGATGCTCTAGCACTGCTTCCTAAGAGCAGCGTGTCTACCAATTTCACCATAGCGGCTTATCTTGAACTCATAATAGTCTATGACTAAGCAATCGTCTAGATTTAAGAATTCGATTGGTTGCAATATTTGTTAGGAAAGATTCAAATTGATGAATAAAAATTTCTTCAACATAGGTATTTGAAGGTTCATTATTTTAGTTTAGAGTCTTCATTTTGATTTCGTGCATGTTATTTTATACTCTCTTCAACTTGAATTCTTGCAAAATTCAAAAATCTTACTATTAATTCAATTAAGGGAGAGAACTCAAATTTTTGTTTTAATGAACTATTTCAAAATTGAGTTGATCTCAAAAATTGAAAACAAAAAATGCAGTTTATCAATGAATATTAATAAAAAAAAAATCCATTTTGAATCATTCACAATTGACACATTATTTATCCAGGATAATATTTATCCAGAATAATTTCAATAAGTATTTTTGAATGGATTCATCACAAGAGATATAGGGGGGTCTATATAGGAATTTCAAATAAATCGAAAAGTAATAAAGTTACACAAAAGGGTTTATAATTTTAGTTTCCATTATTTTAGTAACGAAAGATATTCGTTCTTCTATAGATATAGAGAAAGTGAATATATAGAAAAAATAAAAACTTATATTATTGGAAGAAATAGGTTGATGGGGAAAATAATACTCCCCACCTTGAAAATGAAAATATATACTAAAAAAATCGAGTATCTTGTGTTTTTTTGTTAATAAAAAGAAAGTATTCTTTTTATTTTAGAATTTGGTAAGGTAAACAAAAGAGTTTTTTATATATTCTAGATTCTCAAAGCGGCGATAATTCCATTTTATATTGATTAACTCCGATAGGGAATGGAAATCGAGAATCTTATTTTTGAAATGAAATCAGTTAATTTTTCGAGTCAGCCCGATTCAGATTATTTCAACGTTTTACTATTTATTTTATTTGTTTGTCGCACAAAAAAACTTTTGGAATTCCCGGTAGAAAGAGATTTCCCTAAGGAAAACGCTTTTAACGATGCACAATACCCCTTCCTTTTCCAAACATTTTTTCGAATACGCTTTTTTGATACAGAAGTACGTTTTTTTGGAACTGCCATTTAAATTAAAATTAAGAGATTACTCATTGGTATAGCTGGATGTGAAAGACATCTATTGTTCAAAATAAATATATGTTTTCCTAATTATAGATTTATTTTATTTTTAAATAAGGTTTTTTTTTATAAAAAAAAAAAAGAATTAGGTATAGGTAAACGATATGGAAAAATTGTATAAAATATTACTAAAAAATATATAAAATAAAAAAGAAGAATATTCTTTATTTATTTTTCAAATGAGTTTTTCCATTCCATAAAAAAATAGTTTTATCGCTTGGTGTTTTTCTTTCATATTCTTTTCGATTCAAATCCATATTTCCAAAATCTGTTGTGCCATAGAAATGGAATTGCTTGAACTTAATAAAATGAAAGAACCAAAAATTACATAACATGACATAAAATGAAAATACCTCAAGAAAGGTTTAAGATGAGAACCCTACTTTCTGTTTATAAAAATAAAAAAAAAACTTTATTAAAATATTTTCTATTAACTTGTCAAACAAGGGAAAATACGCCGAATTTTACTTGAATTTTGAAATTCGAAAGAGAATAATTATAAATATTTTTCTTTCATTTGACCAATTGTAACTTCTTGATTTGAATATTTGAAGTAGTTAACATAAACTCCAAAAAAAAATAAATCAAAATGAAAAATTCTATTTAACAAAAATTCTATTTAAGTTATAAGTTAGTATATATCTTAATTTTTTATTGATTCCTTTGAAAAGAGGTAAGATCCGGTGAATCGGAAACAATAC